CGGTAGAGCGGTTTATGAATGTCTACGGGGTGGACTTGATTTTACTAAGGATGATGAAAACGTAAATTCACAACCATTTATGCGTTGGAGAGATCGTTTCTTATTTTGTGCCGAAGCAATCTTTAAAGCGCAAGCCGAAACGGGTGAAATTAAAGGACATTACTTGAATGCAACTGCGGGTACATGTGAAGAAATGATCAAAAGAGCGGTATTTGCCAGAGAATTGGGAGTTCCTATCGTAATGCATGACTACTTAACTGGGGGGTTCACCGCAAATACTAGCCTGGCTCATTATTGCCGCGACAATGGTCTACTTCTTCACATCCATCGCGCAATGCATGCAGTTATTGATAGACAGAAAAATCATGGTATGCATTTTCGTGTACTAGCTAAAGCATTACGTATGTCTGGCGGAGATCATATTCACGCTGGTACAGTAGTGGGTAAACTGGAAGGGGAACGTGAGATGACTTTGGGTTTTGTTGATTTGTTACGTGATGATTTTATTGAAAAAGATCGAAGTCGTGGTATTTTTTTCACTCAAGACTGGGTCTCTATGCCAGGTGTTCTGCCCGTGGCTTCAGGGGGTATTCATGTTTGGCATATGCCTGCCCTAACCGAAATCTTTGGGGATGATTCCGTACTACAGTTTGGTGGAGGAACTTTAGGGCACCCTTGGGGAAATGCACCCGGTGCAGTAGCTAATCGGGTGTCTTTAGAAGCATGTGTACAAGCTCGTAATGAGGGACGTGATCTTGCTCGTGAAGGTAATGATATTATTCGTGAAGCTGCCAAATGGAGTCCTGAGCTAGCCGCTGCTTGTGAAGTATGGAAAGAGATCACATTCGAGTTCGAACCAGTGGATAAGGTGGATAAGGTGGATAAAGAGACAAAATAAGCGCGTATAATTTAGCAATTCCTGTTTGTTCTCCTAATTGATTGCAATGAAACTTGGCCCAATCTTTCTTTTCCTCAAAAAAAGAAAGATTGGGCCGAAGAAAAAGAAAGACATCTTATACTAATCCTATAATACTATGAACTATGATGGTCTTTGTGTATTTGCATATATCTTTTATATGTACAGACCTTACGATAGATATACAATACGATATACAAGTATATACAAAATATAAACATAAGAAGATAAGATCGAAGGAAGACTAAACAACTTATCTATTCTATTCTTTATTGTTGGATCCATAGGCTGAATTATGGATCCTTGGGATTGGATTGGTGGATCATTTTATATTCCTTAGTTTCAGGCCATAGATCAAGCCAAGGGAAGGATCCCTTCTACCCCTATCCTGTATATTGTCTTTTTCGTTCCCTGTTGTAATAGAAACTCATTTTCTTATTTGACTATATGACACGAGATTCTACGAGACGAGAATTCATTTTGAATTTATGGGAAGAAACAACTATGTATCTTTTTGATGAGAATTGAAAGTTTTACATGAGAGAAACCTGTCTTTATATATCTTTTTTTGAGGAAAAAATTCTATCATAATATTGAAATGATTCAACAGATTCCTCAAAAGGAGATCTTTTCAAGACTCGCTCGTTTTTCATTAACAATCTGAATGATTGGATCATAATCATATGCTTCATTTGAATTCTGATGAGAAAGAAAAAAGAAATAGTAAAATGATTTTTTATTCATCGAATGACTATTCATCTATTAGTATTAGGTTTTCATAAAATAGGGGGCGGAAAGAATCTATGGAAAAATGTTGGTTCAATTCGATGTTGTCTAACAAGAAGTTAGAACATAGGTGTGGACTAAGTAAATCAATGGATAGTCTTGATGCTCTTGGACATACCAGTGGAAGTGAAGAAACTATTCTAAATGATGCGGAGAAAAAGATTACTAGTTGGCACAGTTTTAGTTTCAGTAATATGAATTATCTAAATTATTTATTTGATAGCAGGAATTTTTGGAGTTTGATCTCTGATCATACTTTTTTAGTTAGAAATAGTAATGGTGACACTTCTTCTGTATATTTTGATATTGAAAATCAGATTTTTGATATTTACAATGCTAGTTCTTCTTTGAGTGAACTAGAGATTCTTTTTCCTAGTTATTTGAATAGTGGATCTAATAGTAGTAATTACTACTATTATTATTCCATGTATGATACTCAATCTAATTGGAATAATCACATTAATAGTTGCATTGATAGTTATCTTCGTTTTGAAATCAGTCTTAAGAGTGACATTTACAGTGGTATCGACAGTTACATTTCTAGTTTCATTTGTACGGAAAGTATAAGTAGTATTGAAAGTGGAAATTCTAGTATCAAAACTAGTAGCAGTTCTTTCAATATAAGAGAAAGATCTAATGATTTAGATAGAAATACAAAATACAAGCAGTTATGGGTTCAATGTGAGAATTGTTATGGATTAAATTATAAAAAATCTTTTAGTTCAAAAATGAATATTTGTGAACACTGCGGATATCATTTGAAAATGAGTAGTTCAGATAGAATTGAACTCTTTATTGATCCTGGCACTTGGGAGCCTATGGATGAAGATATGGTCTCTATGGACCCCATTGAATTTCATTCAGAGGAGGAACCTTATATAGATCGCATCTCTTTTTATCAAAGAAAAACGGGTTTAACTGAAGCTGTTCAAACGGGCGTAGGTCAATTAAATAGTATTCCCATAGCAATTGGAGTTATGGATTTTCAGTTTATGGGAGGTAGTATGGGATCTGTAGTAGGTGAGAAAATCACCCGTTTAATCGAGTATGCTACTAATCGATCTCTACCTGTCATTATTGTGTGTGCTTCTGGAGGAGCACGCATGCAAGAAGGGAGTTTGAGCTTGATGCAAATGGCTAAAATATCTTCTGCTTCATATGATTATCAATCAAAGAAAAAGTTATTCTATGTATCAATCCTTACATCTCCTACAACTGGCGGAGTTACAGCAAGTTTTGGTATGTTGGGAGATATCATTATTGCTGAACCTAATGCCTACATTGCTTTTGCGGGTAAAAGAGTAATTGAACAAACATTGAAAAAGACAGTACCCGACGGTTCACAAGCGGCTGAGTATTTATTCCTTAAGGGCTTATTCGACCCAATTGTACCACGTAATCCTTTAAAAGGTGTTCTGAATGAGTTATTTCAGCTACATGGTTTCCTTCCCTTGAATCAAGATTAAAAAAAGATTTTAAAAAAGATTGAAATTCTTCATTTTCAAATGGAAGTATAGCACTAGCTTCAGTTCTTTTTCTTTGTAGCGAATAAGCATTTAGTTCATTCTAATGAAAAAAACAAAACTAAGAAGATGGTGTTTTCTTTGGGTACATCAGTTATAAGTGTAGTAAGAGTCAAAAGTTTTGGATAATGACTTTTTGCCCCGGATCCTTTTTTTATTCTACCTCTCTTCCTGATTAGGAATAAGCATCCCTCTATCGACAAGATAAAAAAGAATTTATTTCTCCTTCCGAGAAATCCGGGAAAGAAAAATAAAATATGAAATAAAAAGAAAGAAGAAATCTCAAATAAAATAAAGAAAATAGAAATATTCAAATAACAAATAAGAAGAATATAGAAGTTCTTTCTATTTAGCGAGAACCCCCGTTTTTCACTAGGAATCCCTTTTTGTTGAATAAGATTGGTTAAAGTCGGGAACTCATAAGAAACTCTTTTCTATCTTTCCTTTCAAAACAAAAAAGGTGTTTTGAAAGGAAAGATAGAAAGACGATGAAGATAAGGATGGGAGAAGAAGAATCCAATTTCTGAAAGCGGATTCTCATACATATTCGTGTAGAAAGAGGAATAGGTACACTTCATTTAGTTCTACATTCGTTATTTATTCTGAAATACTTCATATTAAGATTATCTTAATATTCTTTCTAATAGATAGACTTATCATAAGATATCTTTATAATTATAATTTAGAATTATAATAGGTACAAATATGAAATCGAGGTACCCATTCTATGATAGATTTGAACTTTCCCTCTATTTTTGTTCCTTTAGTGGGCCTAGTCTTTCCGGCAATCGCAATGGCTTCTTTATCTCTTTATGTCCAAAGAAATAAGATTGTTTAAATACGATGGGACCAAATCTCATCAATCTCTTTCAACACTGGATCATCATACAGATACTCTTTGAATGTAATATGGTAGGATATATGATATGTGGCCTTTCACAAATAGTTGTTTTTTTATGTATGCCGATGCATAATATACGCATTAATGCGTGTATATGCGATTATAGCTTAATCAATTAAATGATTCAATTCAAAATGATCATCAGCAAATCTTTTTTGAAAAATATTTGAAATAGAAACTCAATGTATCTAACCAATTATTCCTAAAGGTTCCCGTCGGAATGCTGCTAGTTGATGAAAGTTACTTAGGGATCAAGCAATAAAAATCGAGTCAAATCCATTTGAGTTATTCTCTCAATTCCAATCGAATGCAACTGGATCTAGTATAGTATGAACTGGCGATCAGAACATATATGGATAGAACTTATAACGGGGTCTCGAAAAACAAGTAATTTTTGCTGGGCCTGTATCCTTTTTTTAGGTTCATTAGGATTCTTAGTGGTTGGAACTTCCAGTTATCTTGGTAAAAATCTGATATCCGTATTTCCGTCTCAGCAAATTCTTTTTTTCCCACAAGGGATCGTGATGTCTTTCTATGGGATCGCAGGTCTATTCATTAGTTCTTATTTGTGGTGCACAATTTCATGGAATGTAGGTAGTGGTTATGACCGATTTGATAGAAAAGAAGGGATAATGTCCCTTTTTCGTTGGGGATTTCCTGGAAGAAATCGTCGTATCTTCCTTCGTTTCTTTCTGAAAGATATCCAATCAATCAGAATGGAGGTGAGAGAGGGTCTTTTTCCTCGCCGTGTCCTTTATATGGAAATCAGGGGCCAAGGAGCCATTCCCTTGACCCGTACTGATGAGAATTTGACTCCACGAGAAATTGAACAAAAAGCTGCCGAATTGGCCTATTTCTTGCGCGTACCCATTGAAGTATTTTGAAATGAACTGAAGAAGAAATCTCAGCATGAGAGAAGGAACTTAATACATCTCAAAAGCAGGAGGACGTATATGGACTAAGAAAATATAAAATATAATAGAACTAATGAACGAAAATAGATTAAGGAGAATAGAAACTATTTATACACAAAAACTATTTTGTATACACATGGCGTCCAGCTTCATTCTTTATACTAGTAAAAAGAAAAGAGTCTAATAAGTATAGATTCATAAAATATCCTAACATTTCTTTTCTTTTCGTAAAACAGAATTCCTCTTTTTAGGCCTTTGAATTGATACCCTATCCCCGCGCTGCGGTTAGACAGTGAAATCTTTCGAAATAGAAAGAAAAGAATTAAAGGATCCGGTAGGTTTCGTCTTTAAATCCAAATTCTATTCGTTAGTTCAAATGGGTTTTCGAGTCTTCATCGAAAGGAAGAAATGAAGAGGAAATTGGTTACAATTTGCCTAATTGAGATCTCTGGAATATGGAAAGAATATTTACTTCTTTCTTTTTTCATTCGAAAAGGGCCCTTCTTCTATGTTCTATTCTAGATCCAAAGACTCAATTCTTACACAAAAACAAAAATAGGAAAAGAACCATAGGTTCGATACCTTGTTCTTGTTAGAGTTATAGGCTCTTTTTATATAATTCGTGTTTCATAGAAATCTCAGATAGAATCGACGAATGAAACAGGTTCATTAACAATTCACATCACGGAAACAGAATGAAAAAAAAGAAAGCATTGGCTTCCCTCCCATATCTTGTGTCTATACTCTTTTTGCCCTGGTGGGTTTCTCTCTCATTTAAGAAATGTCTAGAAACTTGGGTTCTTAATTGGTGGAATACCAGGCAATCCGAAATCCTTTTGAATGATATTCAAGAGAAAAATGTTCTAGAAAAATTTATGGAATTAGAAGAACTATTCCTGTTGGACGAGATGATAAAGGAGTACTCGGAGACACATATGCAAAGGCTTCGTATAGGAATGCACAAGGAAACTATACAATTGGTCCAAAGACACAATGAATCTCATTTCCATATCATTTTGCATTTCTCTACAAATCTAATCTGTTTCGCTATTCTAAGTGGTTATTTTTTTCTGGGTAATGAAGAACTTTTCATTCTAAATTCTTGGATTCAGGAATTTCTCTATAACTTAAGTGATACAATCAAAGCTTTTTCGATTCTTTTAGTTACTGATTTATGGATCGGATTTCACTCGACCCATGGTTGGGAACTAATGATTGGTTCGATCTACAACGATTTTGGATTGGCTCAGAATGATCAGATTATATCTGGTCTTGTTTCCACTTTTCCAGTGATTCTAGATACAATTGTGAAATATTGGATCTTCCATTTTTTAAATCGTGTATCTCCTTCGCTTGTAGTAATTTATCATTCAATGAATGAATAATTCATTAGATCTTTTGATATCAATCAAATCAGAATCTTTCTTCATGTATAAATAAATCATTTTTCATCTTACTTATTCTTTATACTTCTACCTTTTCAATTCAAGGTATTCATACTATATTCCACCAGTACAATTCTTTCAGTACAATCAATACAATGGCAAACTTGTGGATAGGGAATTCTACTAGTTACCTATCAAATTTATTGTAGAAATTCCGGGGATCAATGATTGGACCATGCAAAATAGAAAGACTTTTTCTTGGGTAAAAGAACAGATGACTCGATCCATTTATGTATCGATCATGATATATGCAATAACTCGAGCATCTATTTCAAATGCATATCCCATTTTTGCGCAGCAGGGTTATGAAAATCCACGAGAAGCAACTGGGCGAATTGTATGTGCCAATTGCCATTTAGCTAATAAGCCCGTGGATATTGAAGTTCCGCAAGCTGTGCTTCCTGATACTGTATTTGAAGCAGTTGTTCGAATTCCTTATGATATGCAACTTAAACAAGTTCTTGCTAATGGTAAAAAGGGAGCTTTGAATGTAGGAGCTGTTCTTATTTTACCTGAGGGATTCGAATTAGCCCCCCCCGATCGTATTTCTCCCGAAATGAAAGAAAAGATGGGCAATCTTTCTTTTCAGTTTTATCGTCCTAATAAAAGAAATATTCTTGTGATAGGTCCTGTTCCCGGTCAGAAATATAGTGAAATCGTATTTCCTATTCTTTCCCCCGACCCTGCTACGAAAAAAGACGTTCACTTCTTAAAATATCCCATATATGTAGGTGGGAACAGGGGAAGGGGTCAGATTTATCCTGATGGTAGCAAGAGTAACAATACAGTTTATAATGCTACATCTGCTGGTATAGTAAGCAGAATAGCACGTAAAGAAAAGGGGGGATATGAAATAACCATAGTTGATGCTTCAGAAGGACGTCAAGTGGTTGATATTATACCTCCAGGACCAGAACTTCTTGTTTCAGAAGGTGAATCCATCAAGCTTGATCAACCATTAACAAGTAATCCAAATGTAGGAGGTTTTGGTCAGGGAGACGCAGAAATAGTGCTT